GTACGTCTCTGTTATTTTTCCGCCCCAGGCAATGCAATTGTACTCGACCCATTCCCCAGTCTCCCGCACTGCTCAAGTAAGTGTGCGACTCCGTATGAGGACCTCCTTCCCTTCTGCCCACTCTCCGTTCACGCGGTTCTCAAAGCAGAGGAGGAAGGGTGGGCAGCAGGTACCACGAGCCCTCTGTCCCACACATCTATCCAGAAGCAAGTGTAGTTCACCGGTTCCACCGAATGCTCCTATCTGTCGGCAAAGATCGTGTGAGTGTGCAGTTATGCTTCGGATGCTTCGACATAGAATAGATCGACCCAGTTCCCGTTCTTTTCCGGTGCACTCGCTTTATATCTCCGACACACAAGGAAGGACGCGGTGGGAAGGAAGGAGCCCTAGCCTCTGTCCGGCCGATCATTCCGCTGGCATCTCGCATTCACGCCCCCGTTTGACTGCCGCTCGGGGATGTAGTTGTAGATACGTTAGTCTTAGTGGGTCGTTGGCTCCACTTGTTATCTCCTTCTACGACATGCTGTTGTCGTCGCCATATTCCATATGTCACTTAGTCATCTCTGCCTCGCTGCGGGTCAGCACCTCCGAAAGAAACGGAGGACTTCATTCAGTGACCCCGCGATCGCCCTCTGAACGATCAGAATAAGGTAAAGCTTGAAGATAAGTTTTGTACTCTATTAATTTCTCGGTCCCTCTAGTCGGGTGGGCGCCGGCCGGTCTTTCGACCAGATCCCCCTAAAAACCGTACGTGCGGGTCTCCCCGCATGCGGCTCACGCCATTCGAGGTGGCCCAGCCCAGCATTCATTCTAAAATCCTGTAGTGAAATTGAGACTGCTCGACTTCGGAAGCAAATTCGCGTGTAGGCAGCGCTGTCTGTCGTACCGTTGACTCTATCTATTCATTTGCTTTATTTTGATATAGGCTCGCTCCCTCTTTTTCCAAGAATTCATGCACTTCCCTTTACTCCATAGGGCCTTCTTTATCTTTAATAGGTTCATAGTCCAAAGCCTTCCATTTCCGTCAAATGACCCGGCCTCCCCTGGCTCTTCCACCGTCCGGGCTCCCTTTCCTCCCTATGCTCCCCCGGCGCAGGCCTACCACGCTTCGCGCCTGCGGCGTTTTCGCCAGACGGTCTTTGCCAGTAGTGCCATCCTCCCCGCTGGCTGTATGGGCGGGTTGTCCCTCGCTGCTGCGTTCTGTTAGGCTATGGATTACAGGAACAAATGTAGTTGAATGGAATAGCAGGCGGGTTACACGTTCCACTGTGCCGAGATTTGAGGTGCAGGTGGTGATGATCACCCCGGGGTATGCGCTAGCGCCCTTGACAGGCACTCCAGAACCCGCCAACGCTCGTGAAAACCCGGGTCGGTCGGTCCTCCATTCATCCGACCGGAGGTGTGGATAACGAGGCCACCTTCACAACCTTCTCCCTTCTGTCCTTATGTTGTAGTAAGGTAGGGCTGAGTTGCTCAACCGCCCCTTAGCCCGGTGCTCATGACGCGCTACGGAACCTCCACCGTGCCGGGGGACCAAGCAGGGCATAGCTAGCGGCATAGGAGCCGACTCGGCATCAGCGGCTTCGTGCCGCACTGGAGTGATCCAATATGTGGTTCCGCACGTTCCACCACTTCTCCGTTCATTTCCAATACTGATCGTGAAACACCATGAGCAGCAGGATGTTGAGGTCCGAAATTCGAAGTGAAATTTTTGATTTGCCCGTTCCTAGTCGTCATGGGAAAGAAAGGCAGAAAGAAGAAAGAAATGATTCCCTTTTTTCTTGTCCAATACCACCAGAAATGCATCTCCTTCGCCCGCGCGAGATACTTATTGAAAACTAAAGCAGGGGCCTCTGTAACTCAAACCCAATTCTTTCCGCGACCCCCCAGCATTTATCTTCTCTTTTGATCATTTCTGCTTCGCTACTTTTCTACTATACAGCTACGATCTTTCTTCTCTTATGAAATTTCTGGTGACGGTACACTTCACTTCATTGCACTACACTCTACTCTCCATTCTTGCTGAAGCCTCTTGCCATCCGGGTTCCACGGCATGAAGAAGTTCATTGATCATGATTTTTGGTTGAGATAAAGAAAATCCCTCCTTAAGTCCGTCAAGCCTGTAGGAGTAGTGAATAAATATAGAGAGTTTTGTTGTTAACCAAGGGGCGGAGCTTAGAAAAAGAAAACCACTACTCACCAGTTTCGAATCAAACAAGTATCAACAACAGTCTTTGCTTTTCTGATTTCATTCTGGAAGTACGCACCTTATCTATGCAATAATGATCTCGCTCTTCAAGACAGATTCGTGAACGGTCAATCTACGCCATGGAAGTTTCATTTCTGAATGACCTGTCTTCCTTGATGTTGTGGCATTGGATTAGTATAGATCCCATTCAGTGACATTGGCGGCTTTAAGGTATGCCTTAACTTCGTTCCAATTGAGAAGTCTAGATGACATCACGCAAAGTATGACACTCTTCGATGGTACGGCCTGCGTATCGGTGAAATGGACAGAAGAATAGTCGAGACCAGGAGGCCAGGGGAGTGGTTTATCTCTGGGCAGAGAAAGGGTTTTACAGGGCAGAAGGTGGAGAAGGCTGGGCCGTAGCTACTATACTAGGATAAAAGTATGACCTCTTTAGGATAGATCTTTCCGATGATATCCATGGCCCACCCTCGAAATGTCCAAGGCTTTATAATCGGGTATAACTCGGGAGCCGGCTTGTGCTGGATTCCTGCATACCTCTGGCAGGCATCGCAGCTCTTAGCATGTGCTATGTAATCTGCAAGGACCGTAGGCCAGTAGTGTCTCCGGATCTCTTTCTTTTTCAACTCTTTCCCGTCACGCAAGAAGATTTTATTGCACAAACCTAGTAGTTATTTGTCCTGCCGATCTTGGGTGAACTGATGACACTGATGCTCCAAGACCAAGAGTTTTCACAGCCAAAGTGAATCCCGAATTCTAGCTTTCTGCTCTTCAAGAGTAGGTTCTTAGAGCTAGGAGTTGCCTTTCACAGTGAGATAGCCTTCTATTCAGGTAGGAAGTAATGAAAGAATGGATTGAAGCCGATCTTAATCTTAATAAAGATGGACCACTGGCCGCCCGAGGCCTAATCTCTTTCACTGAAGCTTAGCCCTTATTTATTTATTTTGATTTTGAGGCATAAAATCAATTGAGAGTACACTCCGAGGATGAAAGGAGAACTGATATCGAATGAGAGATAAAGGACGGATGAAACGAAAAGGAAAGAACGGAAAAAAGAAGAGCTGCAAGACCAGATACCAGAGAATCAACCAAAACTGGGAAATCAACAGAAGAAGCAGAAGAAAGAAGCTCGACCAGGGGTTTCAAACGAAACTGATTGACAACCAAGAGATGATTTTCCTCAACAGGAAGAGAATGAGGTAGCTCAGTAGCAGCGAGAGAGGAGTCTACTAAACTCAGTCATATACCCTCGGATATAATATATAATATAGTTCGTATTCTACTCTTCGATCTATCTTCCGGTTAAGATAAGGAAAGCGGGGAATCTATTAAACGAATAAGTGTGCAGTATTTCATTATTCTCTGAACTTCTTTAAAGCATCAAGTAAGTCAACTTTTTTCTTCTTCCTAGCAGCTAGCATCTCTGGGCTACCCGATCGATTTCAACAAGAAAGGTCGAAAGTCGAAGTTTCCCGACCATTGAGATCTTACTTTGATTTTGATACGGAAAATCTCTAACCATAGAAATCAGAAATACGACTTGATGCCCCGAGTCAAAAACTAATTGATTTCGTAGTTGAAAAACAGCCATCTCAGTATAACCTGCTTCAGTTGCTTTGTGCTCTTCTCTTCTTCCTGACCCTGAAATGCGGGAAGGTAGTCTATGTTAACCTGGAAACTCCGCCTCTGTGAGCCTTTTTTCCTTCTGGTCTAGTGGCTGCTATGCCTTCTCATATATCATGTTAGACCTCATCTCATCAAGAAATAGCATAGACTCACCCTTAAGACTATCAGTTCCTTTCATATATCATGTTAGACCTCATCTCATCAAGAAATAGCATAGACTCACCCTTAAGACTATCAGTTCCTTGCTTTCGTGCTTGATGGAAGATAGGTGTCAGGCTCTTATCCTATAATAAAAATAAAGAAAAGAAGGTGAAAACTCATCATCAAGGTGGTTTTCTTTCTAGTTCTACTGTCGAAGAACTCAATTGCTTAATCTAAGATGTAAGATTGAATGTAAATGCTAGAAGTTTTTTTCATACAGCAGTCACCAAAGCAGCTCCCTCTATGTCAATATCATGAAATGCAGCTCGTGTAAATCGACTGTTATAACTCATCTACTCATGTACTCTAGCTTCGCTAATGAGATAGGGGAAAGCGAATCAATGAAATGAGAAGCCCGTGCTTCCTTACTCTGACATGGCATGGAATAGAGGTTCCACCTAAGACATGAATTTCATTCCACTCCGCTGCAAACCTTGTCAATTGTTCTGCTCTCATCAAAATGGCTTGAACCGCCTTTCGCTAACCTATTGGGTAACCTCATGCTGGGAGTGCCCTTTCTTGCTTGTCAGCCGTTGTGCTACCACTCCTATGATTTTTGCCTTCTTCTATAAGTTCCGCTCTTTCAACTCCTAAAGCTTCTGCTTCATCAAATCAAAGAAAGTTTTCGGGGACGAAGGTGAGAAATCATACATGAATGCTGCTTCCAACCAAGATGCTGTTCTCTCTCCTCGATGGGGTGCTTTTTGCTCCTGTTTCTTTCCGTGCCATTCAATGCTATAGATAGTCGAGTGGCTTTACGCTCATATCCCGAGGATAGAATGTTTCATTCAAACAGCTTGCGCCAAACAGTCAATTTATACAGATTCCTAATAAATGAAAAAATAGACTATCATAATCAAGATATGACAGAAGCATCACTCTGTCTGTTGAATGCCCTTTTCTTTGTCCGTTAAGCCGGATCGACGATCTAACGCATTGAACTGAGATCGAGGCCCGTCGGGAAGCTTGGATAAGTCAAATCCGTATAAAGAAGTTCAGTGATTTGGCAGGCGTAAAATCAGTTCTTTAGCGGGTAAGTTTCAAAAAGGGGAGATGAACTTGGCACCCACACACACGGGGTGGGTAGGTCGGTGTGATCTATGCGAGGTGAGGTTGGTTCAAAATCAATAGGAAAAGGATAAGACTCTGATTCCGTTGTGACTGGATGATTTGGTTCCGAACCGGGATTCGCTACTAATGGTAATGGACGAGACCAAGGTTTGGTTTTCAATCAAAGGAAGTTAACCTTAGGAAAAGCCAAGTGGCTACTCCTCTTAAAACACAGGATTCGGCACAGACGTGGTATGCTCTCAATCTGAAATCTGATAGAAATTGATCGGACCGCCCTCCTTCCCCTGTTCCTTCTGGATGAATAATGGGTAACTAGTAGTGTAGTTAGTCAGTGCGCTATACGGCTTTATACCTGCTCCCACTAGTGCAGTCAGTCATTGTGCTTCTTTCTTTCACTATTCAATGATTCCTTTGGAGCTCAGGGGCCTGTGATCTGTTCGAGTCAGGCCTTCGTTCAGATTTCAGATTCGCATATCAAGACCGAGTAGGAAATTCTGGTGGGGGTACAGCCAATTCAAGATCCTTCTATAGTTGCGGACCGAGGAAGAATCGAGGGACTACGTTCAATCCCTTACAGCTGCCTTACAAGCCCTTCCACTGCCCTCACTCTCACCCACTATCTGCTAGTCTGGTTCGACTCGAACTTCTGTCATGTCAAGCTTCCTGACCTGCTTTGTACCAGCCGGTATTTTGTGTACTTCGGGGCTAACGTCGTGCCCGGGTCACAACGAATGGAACTTTTATAATGCATGCACAATTGGACAAGCTGCTTACCGTGGCCACCTACCGCCTTGGTCACCGGAGGGGTTTCATTTCAATCCTTCCCGCCCAGCAGTTTATAATGTTGGTAGCGATGGGACCTAAAATAAGGCCGATCAAATGTCACCACAAATTCACAACTCCTGTCTAAACTGAGCTTCAAAAGAAAATCAAAGGGACGACGTCTATTAGACGGTGGATGAAGCAAGGAGCAGGCAGGACAGAAGACAGAAAGCTTCCTTATCTCCGGATTTCCTCTTCTCACTCTACCAACTTACTAAGATGAGGGACGTAGCACGCTTGGGGATCTCTAAAAGAACTACTAGCTCCTCAGCAACCTTATAAATCTCCAGCCTCTAAGGCAGAAGTCCTTCTCTTTCCTCTCTTAAAGACGCTTTCTTCCTGTAATAGAAGTCAAACTCAACAGCTGACGCAACTACTTATGCACTTCCAGTCCACCCAGACCGGTAGTAGCAGCAAGCCTACTTCTTATTGCACTTGAAGGAGGAATAAGACCAAAAAGAAGGATAACTAACAACGGGAAGAGAAGATAGTTGTTTTAGGCAAGGAAAAAAGTGACGGGTTGTGTTCAGTACGATCTTTAGCCTTTCTTCGTAAGAACTGAAATAAAGACGGTGCTCAAGTAAGAAATGCGATCTTCTAGGGCAGGAATTCTGATATGCTAATTGCCTGAAATCCCTATCATTTTGTCAATAAGGGAGAGGTTATAGCTCTTAGCCTGTTGGTTGCTTGCCTGTGACTTGACTTCCTCGTACTCCTTCTCCTAGAAAGCGACTTCTTTCATTCCTCGACAGCTAGGTCTTTGCCGACTCTTAGCTTTCCAGGCGGGTGACTCACTCGTAGGTAGCACTATCCGATGCTTTGACTCCTTCTTTTAGTAGTTCCTTTGAAGCTAGTAACTAGAATATAGGACCCGGAAGGCGGGCTCTTATTGCTAAGACCTGTTGTAGAGTTGATCAATCTCATTTGAGGGGATGCCTCTAGCAACAAGCCCCTCAGGGGCGGTAGTCTCCCTCACGGTCGACAGGTATCACTTCTCCGACTAAAAGAGAGCTTCCAAGCAGGAGAGGAGCGAAAAGCCTATCGCTTTCAAGTCGAAGGCGGGAGATGAGCGGAAAGTCTTCAAACGAGCCCTCTACTGTCAAAACTCTCGGATCTCTTTCCCTGAAGCCTCCTATCAAGTAAGGCGTGTAAGTCAACTTTCTATTGAATGGGGCGAGGAGGGCAACTACTGAAGGGCGATCTCGGCTGAAAGCAAGCTTGATTAGGGGGCTTAGTACGAAGACTAGGAATGGGATCGATCGGAGAGACTTCTTTGATCTTTTGGAAGCACAGCTAACCGGCAGAATCAATGACCCAAGGGAGTCAAGGAACTGGAAGACAGACACGCGGTGGACTGACCTCTTTAGGCAAGAGAGGCATTAGGAATCCTAGGAAGAGCGCCAGAAAGAAGCTCACTTGTTCTCATTGAGAAGCATCAATTCGATCCACCGGTCGAGCGTCATTGTCTTCTATTTAATATTCCAAACTATCTCACCCCCTACCCTATCGTAGTAAATTGCGTATGAAAAGGAGTCTAGATTTGTTTGGGGTGAACTTACTGTTCCCGGCTTTACCTCATAGAGGTAGAAAGGCTTATTTTGAGTACAAAGTCGAGGTAAACGGCTTCCAGCTTCCTCTGCTTCCGGTGGTGTGGGACTGATGCAAGTGCTTTTGGGTTTTCAATCACGTGTTTTGTAGTCCCGAGTGGGAACAGTGTTTTTATTCATTATAATTATAAAGTTTCCAACTCTGCGCGTGACTCGCATTGGCAACTTTATCCCACCCTACATCAGCCGGTGTGTGTGAGCTTCGTTCCTTATAGCTCTACACCGCCGCCGGCCACTTTCGTTCCTCTACCGTATCCATTGATGGGATTTCTTCTCGACTGGCGTATTGCGCACTCGGGCCAATCTACTACACGCTAATAATGGTCTTTTGGATTGAATATCCTACAAAAATGGAAAGTGGTTGTTCGATCGAGTCCATCCCTTGAAGTCGTACCCTCCCAGGATGCATGAGTCTTCCGCCGATTGACAGAAATGCCGATTAAGCAATTCCTCTCATCCCGATAAAGGGAGTCACCCGTGATTCGATCGTTCCATTTTCCGCTGATGCAGGCCGATTGGGATCCCAGCAGTCAAACCACTGTCTTCGTTCCTCACCCTCCTTCCAATCAAATTAAGGTGCCCGGAGGCAGGGGAAACAAAGGAGGGATTGATCGACCAACTTGAACAGATCCATAACCTGGTTCCATCTGTCCTGAATGAGGGAGCGGGTATAGTCGAACTGGTTGATTCTAAGGTGGGTGGTAAGCAGCTGTATCCGTATCAAGCCTACCATCTCTTCTCACGAAAGTCTTTCCATCCCGTCTCCGTTTTGAAATATCTGTGGCCCTGCTTCAAAGTCCATCTACACACTCCAGCTGCTTTTGAGCTAGTCAGCGTTGAACACGGACTGAGACTCTCCCGCCCCTTCGACAGCAATTCCTGCACTTGACGTCGGATCTCCTCATTCCCAAATGGGGATAAGCGAGAAGCCGCTTTGCAGGGTAGACTCACTCCTACCTGCAACTCAATCTGCTTCTATATCCTTAAGGGGGTAATCAAGCCGGAAGAGTGTTGCAGAAAGATCTGCACTTCCCTTTTACAGGATTCCTAAAAATAAAAATTGCTTCGAGCATCCGGCTTCACCACTGCTCTCTCCTTCTTCGGCACTTCCCAGTCCAAAACAGACCTCTTGATCCATCTGAATCACGCTGATCCAATGGCCAAGAAATCGCACTTTAGATGAATGAAGTTCACGAAGGTTGAGATTTCACTCTTCCTTTTCTCATTTTTATCAGAAGTGACTCTGAGTGTGACTTTACGCCTCTTCTTATTTGTTCGATCATAAATCCAAACATTGACAGGATCCAGTTTCATGTACTTCTGAACTGTGGTATAGATATGATTTTGATAGACAACATGACGTTCCTGGGCTGAGACTAACCAGCCTATATTCTTGATCAGATTGATTAAACAATCGAAGTGTTGATATTTCTCTTTCCAGAATGAAAAGCAAAGACCAGCCAGCTTCACACTATCCTTGTATGTTAGGAACTGAGAGAGACTCGCTCTGAGATCTTTTGCAGTGCTCACGACAGTCTTACCATAGATGATTGGCATAAAGATACTTTTCACCATCTTACGATCAAGGTGATCCTTCACTACAGTTTTCAGATTCTCATGTAGTAATTCAGATTCAAGAATGTAGACATATACGCTTCGGTTGTATGCCTATTCTTGGAGATCTCACTAGGGTCTTATTCAATCTTGCATTAACAGAGTTCGACCGTCAGTTATGCCATCAATATCCAGGGATTACATTTGAAAGATTCATAGGTCAGGTCTTTATAGCATGTACTGATGATCTCAAAATCGATGAGTATCAAGTCTTTGATATGATACAAGAGATCGGGCTTTCTTGTGAAATCGACTATACTGTACCAGGGGGTGAGCCCATCGACTGTTGCCATAGGAAGGTTGCTCTGGACTATGATGGTAAGGTTGTCATCTACATTCCTACTGATCATGGTTAGCGGGAAGTCGAAAGCTTGGTCCAATTCACCCTTCTACTACCGAAAGAAAAGCACTGAAAAAAGTAGCTTAGGATCTTTGGTCAGGGGAACAAGTTCTCGTTTCTATAGCTTGGTTAGCAGATGGGTAATCAATCATAGGACCCTACTTTGAACTAGGTTTGAAACTCTACAAGGTGGGCAAGATGACATATCTATCACCAAGTGCAATGGAGCTTGGACATAACCCATAGATAGAAGTTAGACACATACATCTTGTTCTCTTGAGACTATCAAGCTACCTTCTTGATATGTAGGGGAACTTGCGGCTGGATTGAATCCTAAAACGGAAGAGCCGATGTAGTGTTCTTCTTCCGGTCAAGCAGTGTTGACCTCTCACCCCTATCCTTCTCAGAGCTGCCACGGGAGTGTTAGGCATTTCTTTTATGTCTTTCTTGTTTAGGTGTGTAAGACCTGGTCATTCTCTAAACCGTAGGTGTCTTAATGTGTGCAATGCTGCTGTAGTATCTTTGTCTTGGCTTTTACCGGATTCTATCTGCTGGGTTCTTTCCTGTGATCCGTTCAATGGCAAGCGATCTTTCGTAAAAAGCACGAAGAAAGGGGTTAGCTAGGCCACCCGCCGATCAGGGTTTCCATCCTAGAAGAAAAAGACAAGTAGTCAAGCAAGGGCTAAGGGGAAGCCCTGTACAGTAAGAGGAAGTCCAGTCTTCTTTTTCATGCCCACCAGGCCAAAGAAAAGTCAAATGCGCGAGGAAGGTTATAGCAAAGCACGAAATAGAATCTATATGAGCGTCATTCTTTCAGCGGGGGTTGCTAATGCTAATACCAGAGGAGAGTAGTTCCCCAGCGACGATAGGTGATATCTGTGACCAGCCCCGGCCCCGGATCACATCCTTCACCCGCTCCTAACCTTGAAAGTAAGAGACTTTCTCCTTATCCAATTCCCTTGGGCGCTACAAAGTATCCTACTCCAACACTTGGGAATGGAAGCAAGACTCCTTCGGAATGATTGACTTTAGCCCTTTCCCCTGGGAGCACATCCAAGACTCAAAATATGAACTTCGAATCAAACCTAAAATTTCGGTCTTGCAGCAGCAGCAGAAGAGTTCGCGGATCACCTATTTAATCAAGATTCAAATCACTTCCCGCTGCTGAAAGATCCCCATCAAATGCTACATCCGAAGCAACTATAAGTCGATCTGCCAAACAAAACTCCCCTTTATAGAAGGGTTTCACCCCAAGCTCCTTTAGAGCAAGGCTTTTCCGGCTTTACTGACTTAGCTGAATAATCCGCTCTAGCAACTCTTGGTCAAGCTGTTTTCATCTACTTATACTTAGCTTCGGTATTGTACCCAAGAGAATCTGAATCAGAAAAAGTACCTAGACCTGGATCCAAGATCACGATATCCGGAATCAGTGTTGGAGGTCGATTCGGATACCCCACCCTTATTATAGAGTTTGGCACTCAAGGCATCTGTCTACGGGCAACAGGCTGAAGGAAGTAGGCAAGTCTGTATTAAAACAAGCACAAGCGAGGCATGGGATGGCCTTCCTATTCAAACTCTTGATGTAGGGCTTTCTCTCTCAATTAACAAGCCCAGGGATCACAGACGAGATCTAACCTAGTGGTTTCGCTTTCATTCATTAACTATACGAAGATCTTCTTTCTTACCTACTAGATCGATTGAAAGAAGCCTTCGGGTTACAGTCAACTCATAAAAGACTCTCCTAAGGAGATATTCTTTCTATCCATAAAAAGAAAGCGAGAAGAGAAATGACTGTGCCATTCTTTCACATCACTCTTATCAGTCTTAGATGCACCAAAAAGGCTCTCCAAGGCCGATCCTTGGGCAGCAAAAGTGACAACGGGCGAAGTAGGGAATTTTCGTCTTACTTGTGCTTTAGATTTGATTGAATGAAGGTGGACGAAGCATTGGGTTTCGATAATTAGCAGACCTCAGGACATAAAATGAACAGGGATTCGATAAACGAAAGTATGTATACCGTAGGGGACAAGGTGCATGGTCCTACTATTAACCCTCTTCTCAATGCTCCTCCTTGTAGGGTAACCACATGGAGTGGTCCTATGGAGAGGTGCCTACCCTCACTTCTGTATTTTGTATACTGTGGGGCGCCCTTTAATGAGGGCTAGGGACTGCTTGGTTGAATAAGGCAAGAATGATGGATAGAGTTTTGGGTTGATTACCTGCTTGCTCCACTATCTAATTCAGTTTTATGGAGTTACGATAACACAACTGTTCCTTGTGAGGTGTAGTTCAAATGTCATTTAGTACGCTACCTGTCATAGCTCTGACAGGGTGGCGATGCCCATATCCTTCTGGTGGGTGTGGAAACCGGAAGTCTCATGTTGTTCGTCAGCACTATGGCATGATCGGATTGTACCAGTGACAAGTGTTTCGGTGGTTAGTTTGACATTAGGATCCTCTCAGCTATCTAAGCGCCACTCGTTGGAGTGTGGTACTTGCTTGACAGCTGGAAAGCGGAGACCCAGGTGAGCTATGCTATGAGCTACTGTCTGAAGCTGGTCATTCAAGTTGCTATTTTGCTTGCTGTTTTCCGGGCAGTGCAGTACAGTACTATTTGTTTGTTGATTGATTGAGAGATGGGATGAATGAAGTGAGTAATTCGTTGGTGCTTGCCAGTAGTTCGGATGGCTGGATACATGCTACGCTCTGCCACGCTTGCCTGACCGGTTTTGTCTTTCTCTCGTCACTCCGGTTAGACAATCACTGTAGATAGCGATAGAAGACGCGGTACACAAAGTGGTCTTAGCATGAAGGGAGGACATTCCTGATATCCACTCATTCGATATACGACTTCGAAAGCTTACACGTACGAAATAGCCTAGGAAAGAAGAATCGAAAGCAAGACTAGCTGACCCAGCACGGAAAATAGGGAGCCTTAGCCGACTTCCTTCAGCCTGTTGCCCGTCGAAAGATGCCTTGAGTGCCTAACTCGATTTCACCTACCTCTGCTTCTGGCTCCTTGCCATGTTTGCATACCTTGATTAGATAGACTCTTTTCTGTGTCAAAGAGAAAGAGCGGGTTCTCGCTCATAGATGGGGAGAGATTGGCCAAGCTCCGCACCAGGATATCAAAAACTATTGATTCAATTCATCTGATCCTCTCTTTCCAGCTCTTGCCTCTCTGTCTGCATTGGTGTGGCACCTAGGCTTTCTGACTTTCCTGAGCATGCCATTCCCATCCCCCTAGAGGAATCAATACCCGTACAAAACATCCAAATTTGATTCTTCTTGCTGAGGACCTGCACTTCAACAACAGGGTAAGATGCAACCTTTTCCTTTACTACACAACCCATGACTCAACCTCCACCTTTGTTTGAAGGCTAGGGGTATTCTTTCACAGCAACATCAATCCCTTACGATATACCCCGCATCAAGGGTACAGCTTACTATACCAGACCCTTGCTTCAAGCTAACCTAGTGGCTTTACCTACTAGAGCTCCTTCTTGACTTGACTTGCCGGACTTACTGCGTGAAGTAGTCCCACAGCTTCTTTCGGTTTAGTTAGCCCCTTCCTTCGCCCATCTAGCAGGATGCTGGGTGGAGTCTTAAGGTAAGTTCCACTCTCAGGCAGGCCAGTTCTTTACATCTTTTTCTTTTCCTTCCTTTCCCTGTAATGAAATCATAGGAGTAGTAGTACTATTTTGATCTTGAAAGAAAGGCTGGCAATTTAGGTAGTCAATTCAATGTCGGCTTCTTCAAAACCCTTTTTCTGCTAGTGAGCTTTGAAACCATCTCGGAGTAGTTCAAAGGAAGTAGCAGCTCTAGCTTTAGGGAATCAGCGGATTTTTCATATCCTCCTTCGGTCTCTTTCTCTAAGCTTGTGGGTGAAAGAATCATGCACTCATACCCCCAGAGTTTATACTTATTATCTGCTATAAAGAACCAAAGAAAGGATTGGCTCACTCCAATAGTCAATGCTACCCCTACCAGCCATATGGACCCAAAGAAGAAGCGCGGATGACACCTACCAATTGCCCAAAGCGTTCAAACCAACCCTTGTGATGTCACTGAACGAAAGTTTGATTTTAGGGCGGAACAAAACAAACCCAATTCCCGGCTAATCCTTATCCTTAAAGATTCTCTGGGAAAGGGCTCCGTAACATCTATCTCAAAAGAAGGAAAAATGGCAAGCAGCGAATCTACATCGATTTCAGGAAGTGTGCCTGAGGGCTGACCCCTGGAAATAGACTCGGCTTTCTAGTTCATCGGAAGGGTATTGAAATCCGTCAAAATCGAGCTAAAGCTATACAGGAAGCTCGAGCCCCAACAACAAATAAGGAGCTGAAGAGATTGCTAGGGCTAGGCTATCTATTCAACACATCCCTCATGAAGGTTGCAGTGTTTTTAATGGCCTAGGTCATAGAAGAGAAGAATAGTTAACACAAAGATGATGTTTTCAAGCATATAATATATGAATGAGAGCTAGCTGAACTTAAATGTGTGGAGCTCTAGCTTTACCTTGCCGGCCTTCTTTATTCAATTCATTGCATGTCTTTGATTCCCTGCCTTCTTTGACCTTTCTTTTCTTTGGAGCTCTAAGAATCCCAAGCCGGAATCAGTAGTAGCTCCAATGGACCAATCTACTATTGTATGGTAAGCTCCTTCCTTTCTTCCTCCCTTGTTCTATTACCCCAAGGCCTCCTCGGTCTTCTTGGACTTGGTTTCTGTCTGATTTCACCCGCACTGCACTGCTAATGTAGGTGGGGGCATCGGCACACTATTCGTCTAAATAAGTTATCTTTCGTCTTCCAATAGTTCTGACCCAGCCCCGAAAACTGTCAACCTATGACCAACTTAGAGTAGCTGATAGAGTAGAAGGTGGGATTCTATAGCCTATGCGCCTGCTTCTGATGAGATAGAAGTACGTCTTCCTTCGGTCGGCTTGTCATCGAAGGATGTTAGCCAAATCAGAAGAACTATAGGCTCGAAGGCTCGGGTTGGTCAAGCGAACTGATTCATTTCATTCTTCGCCTAGTCTTAGCACCCGCACAGTAGAGGGGAATTCTTATTCCCTTTCCGACAAAACTAAGGCTGGGTAAAGGCAATAGGAGGAGGTTTGGAACCCCAAAACAAGTCTAGGCTTAAGAACGGTGATGCTAGTTCAGTTGTTGAAGAAAATGTCCCGTTGGGAGCATCCCGGGCAAGATCTATGGCTTCCGCTGCGGCTAAGCGAACTACCTATTCTATAGAAGTGAATATGAGAGAAAAAGCTCTTCTTTCACATAGTGGGAGGCTGACCTTCTCTCTTCCCAATTCTCCCAATGAGACCTCTTTCACTCACTTAGTGGACGACCCAGAGGACTTTAATCAAGCCCCCTCTTGCCTCATCACGATCTCCCGGTGAAGTAGCGGCTCCCTCCTATTACTATTTCTGGGGTGGAGTCGAAGCTATGGCACCAGAAAGTCAAAGAGATTCCGTCCCGAACCACTCGTGTAGTCTTCTTCCTGCCTCCCAGTTAGGCCCTATCTCGCTTTCCAAGTCTCATTTGGATGAGGCGCCGGCGCTACTAAATGCAACTCTCATTTCAACATTCTTCTCTAAGCTGGAGCTCCTTCCTTCTCTATCTGCCTAGAGAACCTCTCTTTCCCTACAAGGCAAGGCACTAACTTTCCACACTATGTTGACTTTACTCCTGAGCCCAGTCATTCCCCGCCACTCTTTCACACTGAGGGTTCATAAGAACTCTATGTCCACTTCGATAGCTTTCAAGAGTCTCTTTCATACATCGTTCCGGGGTCCCCCCTCTTTCTGGTGGGCCTTCTTTCTTAGCGCTCCGCCCCTTGTGCTTCTGAGATCGCTAGCAATTTTCCATTGACTGATTCACCAAGCATTGGAGCAAGCGAGGAGACCGCTTTTTCCAGCATCCAAGTCCATCTCCGGCCCCTTCTTCCTAAAGCCCCGCTCCAGCCTGCTCCTTTATCTGTCTTCTAGTCGGCTCCCCATTCATCTTCTGTCTCCCACGGATAGGTGCCTTTCGGGTCCGCTACTCCCTTTTTGAATGAATAAGGTTCTTCACTTAGTCATCTCTGCCTACGACTTTTTTCTTTCTTGACCCTGCTCGCCTAGCTGCCCCTCGGGCACCTCTGAAGAGGGTGCCGCCCTTCCACTAAGCCTTCCTACATATATTCAAATCAGTACAAAGGCAAGTATATATTCTATTTTGAGGGAAAAAAGGAAAAGATGGACTATGCCACATGGCCGCTACAAATAAAGGAAAAGTCTTATGCGAGTGATACCAATCGGACACACTTGGAAAAAAGGAATCATCAGCTACTAATACAGTCAAAGGAAAAGAAGTGAAAAAGCGGAAAGAAGTCAATGTGAGAAAGCAAAAAAGGTAACGAGGCGACCGGAGGAGGGAGAAAGGAGAAAGGGGGTGGCAAGCAACTCGAAGGGATGCTGCGCCACCTAGGTACGCGTCTGGATCTGCCTCGGGCTTTGTCTTTGTTTCTATAGGATCTGCTACTCCAACTACTTGTGGTGTACCTGGGTTGGTTTGGCCTCTTCCATAATCCTTGCCGCTGATGGTTATGGGTAAATCACAGTAAAGCAGAAAGGAAAGCCTCCCGGAGAACGTTTTCGTCGCCGTTCAATCCGAGAGAGAAGTCTCTAAAGCCGCTATGGTCTGGGCTCTCACTCACGTCGTCCGCCCCGGGGACTCCATTACGCTGCTCGCCCTATTAGCCGGCGGAAACCATGAGAATTCATTCATTTCAGCCAGTCCCGGGTTATATATTGTACGGCGAAACTCGCTAATAGAGATCTGTTTTCTCAGGAACCAGACCTGCATGCACGAAGAAGAACATATCTCTCTGGTCATATTCTTGTGGAACTTCTGTCGTCCCGTTCATTGTGGTTCCTCGGCCCTGCTAGCCATTTGCTTGCTCTAATTGTACACATTCAAAGAAGGGGCAAGCTAAACAAGCAAGCCATCCACTTTTATAGAGTCTGAGGTTAGGAAGAACTTGGGGTTCCCCTGTGACTAACTTAGCGCACTTCCGGTGGTAGCCATTGGGCTAAGTCTCTATAAAGAGCCACTCACTTATAGTTCGGTGTGAGATCAGCTAAATTAAGCTCATCATTTATGATCCACGGCTCACTCAATTAGAGCACTAACTACTTCATCCAAAGACGCTTTTAATCGCTCCGCTGGTGCGATCTGGTCGATAGGTTGTCCAGTCATCTCGTTCGCTATGCCCCCCGCTGACCTTTCACTGTGAGTACTGCTGCAGTAAAGCCAACGGGAAGATCAGTCCCAGGGCTCAATCTAGGCTGCCAGCCAAGATGGATTGAAGGGGTTGTCAGGGAGCTTCATAGGGAATTGTAGGATCCATAGCTGGAAAGACTGCAGGAAAAAGGGGAACATAGTCGCTAGGAAATCAGATTCCATAGTCAAGGCTGAGACAGACCCTATGTTTACTTCGCGATAGTCTTAGCTCGACACATACTATCTACCAAAATTGATTTTTTCTTACATTCTATCCTATATATCGGAGAGAGATGAACTTCCACTTATGGTAATCGAACTTGGTAATAAAACTCTTTCCCGGCAAGAAGATAAAAGATTTCCTTCGGGCAAGTTCCACTATAGTTGGGAAAGGAACGGACCACATCGCGCTCTGCCTTTCTTGTATTTGGACTCTTTAGCGCTATATGCTGCTCTCTCTGCGCGCTTAGCTTTCTTTGCTCTTTGCTATCGTGCTATTGCCGGCTTCCTTCCTGTCTGGGATTTGAAAAAGCAAAGTAAGGACTTTGACTTACCCGAATCAAGTCAAGGCGATGAAGCAGGCTCAAGGCCCATTTTCTTATAAGAGTTCTCTCTCTCTCTCCGGCCTAGTATCGTACCCCAGAAAGGGAATCCACTTCTGACCTGACAGAATCCTTCAAACTCTCAAGTCAAGAATGTGTAAACCGAGGCCATTGAATCTGCTGCAGATGTCATCATAGAAGAAGAAGCTTTTTCTGCATCAGCTACTAATCACACGTTTGGAATCGATCTAGCTGCTTAGCTTATCTTATGTGGTGTGGTTTGGGCATACGGATTCGACTAGCATTCACGTGGGTAGCATTTGAATGCGGAATCACCCGAAAGCACGGGATTCTACTTGACTTTCTTTCCGATGGTCCTATCTTATTAGAAATAAGTAAATAGTGGATCTTCGACTAGCATTTCGTGGAAATCATAGTTGGTATTGGACAAGAAGGAAATTCCTTCTCTTCTGTTGTCACAAGAAGGGACTAGGTTCCTAGCCAAGCCAGTAAGTAGAAGGGCAAGGTGACCAGCATTACCAGAAGGAAAGTAGTCCAACTCAATGTCTTACGCATCAGTGGCATTTGAGTGAAAGCAGTAAGTCAGTGGCCAAGATTTGGAGTTACCAGCTCAAGGCAGCTCATGGGAATTTCTTTAAGTAAGAACGATCCCCAGTGTCATCCTCTTCGTCTTCTCTTTAGGAAAGCAAGTCCCATCGAGTTAGCTCTTGGAGTCAAGGCATGCCTTAAGGTAGCGACTTACTTTCAGGTGAGATGGTTCAATTACAGACAAAAGAAATGGATTGATTCCGGCTAGCTCGAAGAGCGCTATAAGAGAAAGAGTGCCTCGATCATCTTTGGGATTTTGACTGAAAGCAGAGGAAGCATTCGATGCATCATATAAAAAAAGTGCAGCTGCCAGAGCCCCGTATTTACCAGCGGGGGCCCGAGATATTCTATGATCATTTGTGGTTGTCACGAACTGGATTCGAACCAGCGCCTCCGGGAGCAACAGGCCCAGCAAACTACCATTCATTCTGATCGCGACTTTGTTTACCCGGTTCCCCTCGCGGCTAAAAGGTACATCCGGGGCCGCTCGCATGGACCTACTTACCTTGCTTGTAGACCAGCTGCAGAGCTATTGTTCTATTGGTTTGATGCTACCAAGACGATTTCTTTATGCCCATCAAAACCTCGTTCATGTCCAAGGGTTTTGTCAACTCGTCGCTGAGTTCTTCAGTCACCTGAGACTTTCGATGTTTGTCCCGCATATCACTAGATCGATCGGTATCTTTACAAATTGAGAAAGCTTTCTCAATTAATTCATACTTAGCCGCGAGCAATCTACGTTTGTGATCTCGTATATTTTGCTTCTCCGACATCTTACTGACTTTCCCCCTCATCTTTTTGAAAAAAGCCGCTCCACGGTGGTAAAGTCTCATCTTGTGTGTTGGCCGAAGTGAAAATAGTGACATGGAACCCCCGAATATGTTCGAAGATCTCGAAATGATCTTCCAGTTCCGGGGAGAATTCGCAAAACTCCATTTCCATCAAGAATTGAATGGACTTTTCCCGTATTTCGACCGGAAAATCTAACAGAGACATTACTGCGGAGATTTTTACCAAAAAATGAGACATTCCATGACCTCGGAGAGTGCTTTGCCGTGCTAGGTCACTGACATATCCTTTTTTTTCTTTATTTGACCCCAAGAATGGATTGGATCGAAACGACTTTACTGTCGAAGCCTTTTGTGTCTGTATTAATTTCTGCCCGCACAGAATCTCCATAGCCAATTTTCCATTTTTGATTATGAAATCAGAAGGTGCTGCCTTTGGTACTACTCTTATTTTACACGAGCCAGGAACTTCCATAACGTTGGCGTGATTCGGTTTGAGCAACGGATCCTGACGTGATACATCTTCGTAATGAAAATTGAGTGTCAACATTTTTTCTTTTTTCCCAGTATCAATAGAATGAGCACTGTGAACTATCTGCTTTAAAAAAGAGAATTGTAAAAAAACATCAGAGCAATATATCATAGTGTAGAACAGATTTGTAGTAATGTGGACCACGATTTCTAGCGCTTTTCAAAAACATTTGCTTGCAATGTGTGGACAGGTAAAAGAGTACGCCCACTAGAGCCTTCATACTATTCATACTATTACTAAAGTACACTGAACACTCACCCAATCTTGCTTGAAAGCGGAGTGGAATCAAGAAACTCGCATACCTTGAATCTAGCCTGCAATCCTTTCGCACTTCTCTTAGGAGATAGTAAGCAAGACTTGATACGCTAATTTCTTATTTTAATCAATTTAGAGTTCAAAGTCTTATTGCAGACCTTCGTCTTCACGGGTTGTTGTTGAAACCGACTCCTCCGCTTGGCGTTGTCCCTATAGGTTGATAATGCCTCCGATTAGAGATTTCACAATGCCATAGGATTGATTGAAGTGCCGGGTAACCTTTCATTCCTACACCCAGAATCAGAATAGAATAAAGGCTTCCTCCTCTCTATCTATATACTATCAACTGGATTTATAGCTTGCTTGTACTATCGCTCGCCTGCCTGACCTGCTTTCTGGCTAGCTTCTTTATGGCAAGCGCTACCGTAACCTAGCTAGCGCTACATCTTGCTAACGTCGTCTGAATTGCCTTGCAAGCGCTACATCTATATGGCAAGCCCACGTCGCCTTCGTCGCCTTCTTCATATGGCAAGCGCTACCCGTCGCTTGCACTACATTGTCTGACGATAACCTTGCCTGACCGCTTCCGCTCTGACTGAGCTGACCGTCGCACCTGACTTCTATATCCCATTATCCATAGATCTCCTTCCTTATCGTTGCCGGTCTAAGCAGAAGGTTGCTAAGTCAGATGTCTGGTGAACACATTCGTAATGAGTATGGGTCTAGTAGGTGTACTAGGAAGGAAGCGAGGTACTGAGTTTAGCGTCGACAAGTGGATCTTGATTCTCAATGATATGGGAGACAGTCAAAGCATCAGTCTCAGCATCAACAGAAGAAAAGGACTGACCGACCGCCGTTCAAGAGAGATCCCGGAGGCTCGAACTTTTTGCTAGCTTTGAAACATGGGCCGAAGGAAAGAGGAAGACCAAACAAAGTCGCGGTCAAAGCAAAGAAAAAGATGCCAAAAAAGATTCACTTTAGCTCGCTTAGTGTAGGTTGCTTGCAAGACTTTCGATAGCTGGCTCGGCCGAACGGAATCACCGATCTAGATACTAGATAGAAGGGTCGTTCACTCCCTATTCTTTGAGAGGTTGCTTGCGACGGTAGCATTAGCTAGGCAATCAAGGCGGGTCGAACAGAGTCAGTCCTAGGGTGAAGATCATCGGATGGAAAAATGGATTGAGCTGGCTAATCACTTGATGACCCGGTGGAGAATGGGAACAGAGAGTCGCTCCCATAAACGAATGAATGGGGCTCCTGGTCCTGATCGAACCAGAGATTCCGACAACCCGGGGAATCGGCAGAAAGAGATGGGTCGAATACTGGACCCAAAAGTCCTTACTTTTTCGAGGCAGGGCTTCGATCCGTATCTGGCCAACTCCTCGAACTGCTGGGTGCGACATATTCATGGACTGGCAAAGCGAACTCTCAATTTGATCAGGAGAGCCTAGAGAGCTCTCTATCTTTCCCCAAATTCCGACTCGCGCGGTTCTTTTTCTCGACCAATTTTTTATTTTTAAGTTAAGTAGAGTAGTAAGTAGCTAGGCGGGTTTCAGCGCATGCTTTAGAATATCCAAATAAATTAGAAGCGCCTATGATAGCGTATGATTTTTCCCATTTGTGACCGACGGTTGCTTGCAAGAGGTGGCGATCGGCAGTGTTCCAAAGTAACGACTTGCGTTAGAGCGTTATCTATCAGACCAAAGCCCTTCTTAGGTTCATTGCAGAGGTTTGGTGCGTATCGATTACAATACGACGGAGGGTCAGTTTGCTAGAATTGCAGTTATCCTTGACTCCGTGTCTGGGAATTGATGGTAGAGTTCAGTGAGTACGAGGGTCTCCCATCGATCTGCTTCAACTGTGGTCGCTTTGGTCATGATAAGGAAGAATGTATCAGTTGCCAAGGAACCTACGGCCTCTTCAGGAAGTGGTAAGGTGAGTAGGGCTTCGTCGGGAGGTGATAATAACCCTACACAATCTGTTCCGGTAGCTAGTGGGACCGAAAGTTCACTTTATGGCCCTTGGATGCAGGCTATGGAATAACTCGTCGGGGAAGGCTGGAAAAAGAAATGGCGAGAGTCAGGGTCCTTACCGGAGCTCAAGGTTCGATCCCTTCATGATTTCATTCTTCTAAGTTTCCCGCAAACCATGCACGCTAGAAATATTGATATTGACGTGGTCAGGCCTTCGATTGAGCCTAAGGAAAACGTGCTTCGGGAAAGGAGAAGAAGGTTAGTGCTCAGGGTGGAGAGGCTAGCGAACCACGTCAGACTCCTTCAGGACCCCATCATTTTGTAGATAAGCCGACTATCTTACCCTTGATGATTATTGATCCCGATCATGAATCTGTGGCAGCCAAGGCTTCGGTTAATCAAACTCCGTCGGGGCCGAAGCTAAAGCGAAGTCGATCACTATGAAGGATGTCACCAAGCAGAGTCAATGAAATCCTTTATGAGCGTACTCTATATACGGAATTCAACAAACAAATGACCTCTTCAAGTACACGGAAGACTCAGTCAATCTCGAAAGAAGTACAAAAAGAATGAAAATACCTTTAGGCATAGCGTTCATCTAGTATAGAATCCTAATCCCCCTCCACTCTCCCTTGGAACAATTCCTGCACAGGCTTGGTACTGGCCTCATATCGAACTCAGTATAAGGCAAGAAGTAGTTGAATAGTTGATTCAATAGACTTTATTAAACGTCACAAAGACGACCCTGTGTCGTTGAAGACTACTGGATAGCTACAGCTTACGGTTTTCGTTGCGTCTTCACTTTAAGAAAGAAGGGTGGAAGGCGGTAGGAATGAGGCCGGCGAGATGAATCTGGGAAAGCCTGACGGGCTAGACGGTGGGCTTTAGCACGGTTTACTGAGACCTCGTTCTAATTAGACTCAAATAGAAAAAGGTTCCTGGACAAGGTCCTATCCTAGGCTTAGAGCTGAGCTAGACCCGTAACTGAGAATGATTTAGAGAGCTGCGAATCCTTAGATTGCTACCAACTAGACTAAGAGATA